GACTATAACCTCAGCTTTATTTATCGGTTTGAACAAGATACGACTTATTTGAAATTAATTGAATGAACAATTCATGACAAAATCTTTCTGTCATAGTTCACATATTCTATAGTTCCTTACCGCGTCAATTTTCAAGTTGAGATTAATGGGGTAATTCCCATTAAGATTTAAGGAAAAGTATTACCTCCCTTTTTAACCTTTCAAAGAAATTGAAATGATTGAAGTTTTTCTATTTGGAATCGTCTTAGGTCTAATTCCTATTACTTTGGCTGGATTATTCGTAACTGCATATTTACAATACCGACGTGGTGATCAATTGGACCTTTGATTAATTAACATCTATGTTTTTTGATTGACCTCCTATTTGCTTTAATCTGCAGGAGGTCAAATTCAATTTGTTGTTCAATTATTTCAGTTTTATTTTCGACTTATAACACAAATAAGAAGAATCTAATCACGCTCTGTAGGATTTGAACCTACGACATTGGGTTTTGGAGACCCACGTTCTACCGAACTGAACTAAGAGCGCTTTATTATCACAAAAAAATCCAACCCGTTATATACTAGCAGAAAAAAGAAATTGCTTATGTCTATCCAATTTTAATCAATATCAATTGAACCCTCGTTACTGCTCATAGGATAAGTAATAGGTAGGGATGACAGGATTTGAACCTGTGACATTTTGTACCCAAAACAAATGCGCTACCGAGCTGCGCTACATCCCTTTAAATTGGTCTACAGTGTCATTGTAGAGAATCCCTGTGTTCTTTTCCACATCTTTATTTCTTTCATTGATATACCAACTTGTCCTTTCTTCTTTTTTTTTAATTTCATATCATATAACATATAAAAATAATAGACTGATATTATATACGTAGTGAAGAAATATGAAATCATAAAAAAAAAATGAATATTTGTCGGGAATTCTCAAACAGAACGGGGCGTTTTTTTTGTTTAAGAGAAAAATTTTTACCGAATTGTTGTACATTTCAATCTGTGTTAGGTATTCTAACGTAGAAATACAAGTGTCAGTCATTAACTACATATACACATCTGGTCATATATGTATTACTATTATGTATTACATAATTAGAATAAAATCACAAAAAAAAAAGGAGTACCTTAAATGCGAAATCTAAAAACATACCTTTCCGTGGCACCAGTAGTAAGTACTCTATGGTTTGGTTCTTTAGCAGGTTTATTGATAGAGATCAATCGGTTATTTCCGGATGCGTTAATATTCCCCTTTTTTTCATTATAGTAAGTGAGGCGCGAAGGGGGTGAAGAAAATTCGAGTTACAATAAAATATCTGTGACTAATCCCTTCCGTTACTCTTCTTTTTTTATAATTAAACTAAATTATAAAAGAATAAAAGCGGATTCACCCTAGTCAAACTAGGAATTCGGGGTTCCGGGACCAAAATAAAATGAATTTAGAATAGCGTGAGAAAGAAAATGCAATAGTTGTGACAATAATATCATACAAGATAATTCCATGACAAATTAGCAATTATAAGTATCGAGTTAGAAATCATTATATTACTTATTATTACTATATTGATAGATTGCAAGGAAATCTTTCATAATTGGATTTCAATTTAGCAATTTCTATTTTTTCTTTCCTTTCTTTCTTCTTGGCTTCGGATCGGATCTGAAAATGGCAAAAGAGAACAGTTCAGTCAATCAAAAACCCAAAGGAGGTTCATGGCCAGGGGTAAAGATGCCCGAGTTACGATTATTTTGGAATGTACCAGTTGTGTTCGAAACCGCATTAATAAGGAATCAATGGGCATTTCCCGATATATTACTCAAAAAAATCGACATAATACGCCTAGTCGATTGGAATTGAGAAAATTTTGTACCTCTTGTTACAAACACACGATTCACGGGGAGATAAAGAAATAGATCTAACCGACCGCTCGCGCGTCCGCCTTGCTTTCCAAAGAAGACGAAAAACGACATATTATATATATTATTATATATTAATATTATTTTTTATAGAACAAAAAAAATATAAAACAGATCCTATATTATTTTATATATAAAATAAACAAAACAAAGCAATCTTTTTTTTTTTAATTCGAAATCATTTCTGATACGATCAAAATAGAATTAGGATTTTCAGGACAAGGAATAAAAAACCATGGTTAAATCCAAGCGACTCTTTCTTAAATCTAAGCGATCTTTTCGTAGGCGTTTGCCCCCGATACAATCGGGGGATCGAATTGATTATAGAAATATGAGTTTAATTAGTCGATTTATTAGTGAACAAGGAAAGATATTATCTAGGCGAGTGAATAGATTGACCTTAAAACAACAACGATTAATTACAATTGCTATAAAACAAGCTCGTATTTTATCTTTGTTACCTTTTCTTAATAATGAGAAACAATTTGAACGAAATGAGTCAACTCCTAGAACTACTGGTCTTAGAGTTAAAAATAAATAAGCTTGCTCTTCAATTGAATCAAAAAAAAAACTTCAATCCGCCTTCAAATGCGAATTGACATTTTGTTCAAAAAAAAAGAAATAAAATTTTATTGTTGTGTCGTAAGAAAAAAAATTTGGGAATAAATCCTTTTTTATTGAACGTGTTTGTTTATTGTGATGACTTTATCATATTATACTCTATTTTACCATACTAATTTCTACTCTACCCTCCCAAATTCACCCATCAGGGAAACATTAGACTGGATTCCTTGCAACCTCTTTATCTTATTTTAAGATCTCGTTGGAAATTATATAAAGACAATTCCGATTTAATATAGCAATTTGTGCAAGTATTTTACGATTAAGAAGCAACTGCTCCTTGTACAGATTGTGTATTAATCTACTATAACTATAGTATATTTTATTGGCTCGAATTACTGCATTTATGCGAGTAATCCACAAACGACGAAAATCTCTCTTTTGCCTACCTCTATCTTGATGAGCCGAAACCAAAGCTCTTATTTTCTGTTGAGTAATAGTCCGAGAAAGTCTTGAGCGAGCCCCTTGAAAACTTGCTGCAAATAAACGAATTTTGGTTCTACGTCTTCGAGCTATATATCCCCTTTTAATTCTAGTCATTGAATAAATGAAACTTTGATGAATAACTAATTGATTTCTTTTCTTTCAGTTATTTCTTTTACCTTTCCTAGTTTATCAATAACAAAACGGATTCTTCCAGTGTATAAAAAAAAATTCCAATGTCTTTTGCTACTATAACCTTCCCGACCACGATTTTTTTCTAGGCTTTTCACCTCGAAATAAGAAATTGTATTGATACTAGATATCAAAAACATAGTAAATAAAATAGGTATAGTGGTTTCCTTCGTTTTTATGGTTGCTTCTTAACGGTGAGGTCCTCTCTATACACCGGAGCCTCCTCCCTCATTTCATTTAATCAATCTTATTGTTAATTTGTACAGTTTACACTTTTTGGCTCTACCCATTATTATCCAGTAATAGGTCTTTCACAAAGAGACCCACCTATACAGTAACGGTATTTTTTTTATTATGAAGATTAGCTGAGTAGCTGACCTTGTTAGTCCGTTCTTGCAGGAGTCAAGAGTTAAGAGTATAATCTTTTTGCTTTTTAAATAGCATTTCCCTGCTTAATGAATACCATTTGCTATCAATGGGGAATTCTTTCTCATCTTAAATTAGAAGTATAAGTGATTGGATTTGTACCAATGTCAACCATAAATTAATTTGATACTGCAAAAGAAGGATATGATAGATTTTTTTCTATAGTTTCTTTTTTGGTATAGTGAATGGTCTTCTTACATTCTATCCTATATCACTGTTACTGATCACTTATACTGGATCAAAAATTTTTTTCTTTTTGCTTAGTCTCTGATCTGAACGAGTCGCACATACACCCTAGTACATGTTCCTCGTCGCTGAGGACATCCCCCAAGAGCGGGGGATTTCGTGACATTTTTGATTGGCTGTCGTGTGTTTCTAATAAGTTGTTTAATAGTTGGCATGTTGAATCATATAACAGGATGGGATGGTTTAGATCAATCCTAACCGAATAATTATGAATCCTTTCTTTATTAATGTATTGTATTCATAGAATATTGTCGTAACCCCGCTAAGAAGATAAAATATCACATTATATACTAAGATAAAATATCACATTATATACTAAGATAAAATATCACATTATATACTAAGATAAAATATCACATTATATACTTTCGTAAAATATCTCTTATTTTTATTCAACTGCTACAAGATCAACAAGTCCGTGAGCTTGGGCTTCTGTTGCTGACATAAAAACATCTCTTTCCATGTCTTCGGAAACAACCCATAAGGATTTGCCCGTTCTTTGTACATAAACCTTTGTGAGGGTTTCGCGCAGCGTCAGTAGTTCTTCCGCTTCCAAGATAAACTCGCCCGTCGCTGCCTCATAAAAAGAACTAGAAGGTTGATGGATCATTACCCTGATGAAATAACATAATAACTTATTATTCTATCTCGAAAGAATAATATTTATATAATAAAACGATAGAAAAAAGAGAAAATTGAACAACCGTACAGGCATCTTTTTCACATTACATACGGCTCCATAATGGAATTAACTTTTATACCTTTTTTACCTTACATTGAAGAAATATAAAATAAATTTATAGGGGTTATCATATTCACATAGGTAAATGATCCAAAAACCACCCTTTTTTTGGAGTAGTTAAAAAAATACTACGATGGTTCCGTTGCTTTATATATTAATTTCCTCTGTTATTTAGCAATCCCAAAGTTTCTTTTTTTTTTTCTTTCAGAATAATATATATTGTTAAGAGTTTTTTGGTGTGAAAACAAAAAAGTTTGTGACGCTGAAAAATGTGTCTCCTGATATATCAGATAAAATAGGAAATACCCTTTATCTCATACTACTCTTTCGATACATAAGTTAACGATTTGGAAAAAAAAAACTTTAATATCGAATTCTAAGTGCCATGCTATTATTACTTAATATTCCTATTTCATATATCGCGAAGGCATAGTCTTGTCTTATTTTATTTTTTTTTTTGATCTCAAATAAAAAAAAAACTCATTGGCGCCAAGCGTGAGGGAATGCTAGACGTTTGGTAATTTCTCCTCCGACCAGAATAAAAGATCCCATTGAAGCGGCTAATCCTATGCATATTGTTTGTACGTCTGGTTGCACAAATTGCATAGTATCATAAAGACCTAATCCAGGTATTACCCATCCGCCTGGAGAGTTTATAAACAAATACAGATCTTTGGTATCATCCTCTATACTGAGATATATCATAAGACCAATAAGTTGATTCGAGATCTCGGTATCCACGTCTTGTCCTAAAAAAAGAAATCTTTCTCGATAAAGTCGGTTGAGTGGGCTAAAATTGTATTCCCTCGGAATCGTACATGCATCTTTTAATGCATACGGTTCAATACACATCGCGAAAAAAAAAGAATCAATGTATAGATTCTAGTTTGTTTTTAATAAAAAAAAAAAGAATAATAATAATTTACTAAACTTTTCGTACTAACTACTTGTTGATTTATTCTTTTACCGGAACGGAATTCAATCCAAATTACGATGTAATTTTCTTGTTCCTGAATGGCCTTCTTGAATTCTTTTAGGTTTATGCTCTACTCCGAGTAAAGATCTGACCGGTTTTGATTTGCATATATAGGCCAAATATCCAACTACTACTTCTTTTTGCTACGACTTTTTTTTTATTAAAATTTATTTCATGTCTCCCGCCAAATATTAAATATTCAATGCATTCATCATATTTCTCAATTTATTAACAGTTTGAGATCACTTCTGTTTTTATATTTTTCTATTAGAAATTATAAATAGAATATAATAAAATATGATATTAACTAGAAATCATAGTTATATTACCAATAGGTTTTTTCTAAACGGAGCCTGGATATTTCATTTTATTGTTCGAACAAAAGCAACCATAAATTAGTCTAATTGCTAATATTAATCTGTATAGCCCCTAAAAAATAGACTTCTTTTTTTTTTTTCTAATTTTATTCGTTGCATTTCACGCTCCAAATTTTTGATGATTCAATCAATCTTTCTTGGGCGAAAGAGAGGATATCTCAATCGGGTAAGAGATAAGAGAACGGGGAAATACCATATAACCAAATAGATCTGACAAGTCGCACTATACGTCAACCCACGATGCATCTTCTTCTCCAGGATTTCGAAAAGGTACTTTTGGAACACCAATAGGCATTAAACGAAAGAAAAATGAAGTACTATATTTCACTTTGATGTGAAAGCGTAAAAATGGGTTTATTGTCTTAATAATATTTTATCCAGAGATTAAAAAAAAGTTCATAAAAAAGTCAGACAGACTGAATAAAGGAAATTTGTTACAAAACAGACTGAATAAAGGAAATTTGTTACAAATAGGTCTTTTCTTTGGGATGATGACCAAATCTAGATGCAGTTACTCATATAAAATACTATCAACGTCCTACCATTGCGTATTGGTACTTATCGGGTGTAGAATAAATCTGCTTCTTTTTCTTCTTACGAACAAAATTGTTCTATTTTTATTAAAAGATATTCTTACTAAAAGAATAGAACAAAATTTAATCCTTTCCCCGAGATAATCCACTAAAAAGTAAAGTAAGGTCCATAGTATAGTTTTTTTACAGTGCAATAAAGTTACGTCTATTTTTAATTGAAAAAAAAAAAAGGGGGGTATTTCTATGGGTTTGCCTTGGTATCGTGTTCATACAGTTGTCTTGAATGATCCCGGCCGTTTAATTTCTGTCCATATAATGCATACTGCTCTGGTTGCTGGTTGGGCCGGTTCGATGGCTCTATACGAATTAGCGGTTTTTGATCCTTCTGACCCTGTTCTTGATCCAATGTGGAGACAGGGTATGTTCGTTATACCCTTCATGACTCGTTTAGGAATAACCAATTCCTGGGGTGGTTGGAGTATCACAGGGGGGACTCCAACGAATCCGGGTATTTGGAGTTACGAAGGTGTGGCTGGTGCACATATTGTGTTTTCTGGCTTGTGCTTTTTAGCAGCTATTTGGCATTGGGTGTATTGGGATCTAGAAATATTTTGTGATGAACGTACGGGCAAACCCTCTTTGGATTTGCCTAAGATCTTTGGAATTCATTTATTTCTCTCAGGGGTGGCTTGCTTTGGTTTTGGCGCATTTCATGTAACAGGATTGTATGGTCCCGGAATATGGGTATCCGATCCGTATGGACTAACGGGAAGGGTACAAGCTGTAAATCCAGCGTGGGGTGTGGAAGGTTTTGATCCTTTTGTTCCGGGAGGAATAGCCTCTCATCATATTGCAGCAGGAACTTTGGGTATATTGGCAGGTCTATTCCATCTTAGTGTCCGTCCGCCCCAACGTCTATACAAAGGATTACGTATGGGAAATATTGAAACCGTCCTTTCCAGTAGTATCGCTGCTGTCTTTTTTGCAGCTTTTGTAGTTGCTGGAACTATGTGGTATGGCTCAGCAACTACCCCGATTGAATTATTTGGTCCCACTCGTTATCAATGGGATCAAGGATATTTCCAACAAGAAATATATCGAAGAGTTAGTGCAGGGCTAGCTGAAAAGCAAAGTTTATCTGAAGCTTGGTCTAAAATTCCTGAAAAATTGGCTTTTTATGATTACATCGGCAATAATCCGGCAAAAGGGGGATTATTCAGAGCGGGTTCAATGGATAACGGGGATGGAATAGCTGTTGGTTGGTTAGGACACCCTATCTTTAGGGATAAAGAAGGGCGTGAACTTTTTGTACGTCGTATGCCTACTTTTTTTGAAACATTTCCGGTTGTTTTGGTAGACGGAGACGGAATTGTTAGAGCCGATGTTCCTTTTAGAAGAGCAGAATCGAAATATAGTGTCGAACAAGTAGGTGTAACTGTTGAGTTCTATGGCGGTGAACTCAATGGAGTCAGTTATAGTGATCCTGCTACTGTGAAAAAATATGCTAGACGTGCTCAATTGGGTGAAATTTTTGAATTAGATCGTGCTACTTTGAAATCCGATGGTGTTTTTCGTAGCAGTCCGAGGGGTTGGTTTACTTTTGGACATGCTTCATTTGCTCTGCTTTTCTTCTTCGGACACATTTGGCATGGCGCTAGAACCTTGTTCAGGGATGTTTTTGCTGGTATTGACCCAGATTTGGATGCTCAAGTGGAATTTGGAGCATTCCAAAAACTTGGAGATCCAACTACAAGAAGACAAGTAGTCTGATACAATACATATATATATATTTTTGTATTTAGTTTTGTGATTTGATATATGATACCGAAAAAATCTTGATTTGAATCGATGTCTTTTCTTTGACTCTTTCCTTGTTCTTTCTTTATCCGGGAGACGATCTCAAATAAACAGGTATGGAAGCTATAATTGTAAATCACGATCGAATCTATGGAAGCTTTGGTTTATACATTCCTCTTAGTCTCAACTCTAGGAATCATTTTTTTCGCTATCTTTTTTCGAGAACCACCTAAAGTTCCAACTAAAAAGACGAAATGATTTTTCTGTATCTCAATTGAAAGTACTGAGCCTTCCAAAACAAAATTGGGAGGCTCATTACGTCAACTAGTCTCCGTGTTCCTCGAATGGATCTCTTAGTTGTTGGGAGGGTTGCCCAAAAGCAGTATATAAGGCGTACCCAGTAAAACTTACAAGTAAACCAGATAGAAAGATGGCAACTAGTGTTGCTGTTTCCATTATTATATAGTTTCAAGACCACAATGGATCTATGCTAAGATCATTTATTTACAACGGAATGGTATACAAAGTCAACAGATCTCACTGAATATAAAATAGGATTTATGGCTACACAAACCGTTGAGGGTAGTTCTAGATCTGCTTCAAGACGAACTATTGTAGGGGATTTATTGAAACCGTTGAATTCAGAATATGGTAAAGTAGCTCCTGGGTGGGGAACTACTCCTTTGATGGGTATTGCAATGGCTCTATTTGCGATATTCCTATCTATTATTTTGGAGATTTATAATTCTTCTATTTTACTGGACGAAATTTCAATCAATTAGATTCTATTAAGTTAACTAGCTTTTCAAGATAAAGTGGACCTCTTATTTTTATCCCATTCTATATTTGGAAGTTCGACCGTGAAATTTCTTTGTTTCTGTATTTCCGGAATATGAGTGTGTGACTTGTTAGAATGAATCCTATAGATAGTACAGAGAATAGGTCTGTCATCTTGCTAGAGATGTTTTTATTTCGTCGGATATTCTCATTCTCTGCTCGTATCTGAAGCACGGAATCTATATAATATTACAAAGTATTTAGAACTATGATTCATACTTAATATTCAGACCTCGTGGCCGGCCTTACACATTTTTTTTTCAAAGAGTTAGATTTAGAAGTTATGTTATAAATTGCTAGATTTTTATTTTTTCAAACTCCCGTTTATGCTTATTTTGATCAAAGTCCAAAGGCCTCTTTGGATTTTTAGTTATTATGTCTATTCATTGAATAAATGATGATCCAACGGTTCTTACTCAAGGAATTTTCGGGCTTAGTTTGACAGGGTTTTATTGACTCATCGTGGTTCTAGTATGAATCTGAGGTTGTAATTGATTCATAGGTCTTAACAAGAAAATTCCTATCAATAATAAAGAAAACAGTCATAAAGTCTCATTACACACAAATCAAAATCACAAATAGGTAATTATAGAAGATTCAAGAGGCCTCAACATATAGATGAAGGAGCCGACTTGATTTTTTGGCATTATAACCACAATAAGAAACTTTCGGATTTTTATTCTTTCGTATCGTCAGAAAAGAGTAAATCGTACAATTAAGCAGTTTCAAACACATATCCGATAGAATCGTGTATTTTGGTCTTTCTGTTTGAGCCGTACGAGATGAAATTCTCATATACGGTTCTCAGAGGGGAGTACCTCGGTTTACCTATCTCAATAAAATCTATGATTGGTTCGAAGAACGTCTTGAGATTCAGGCAATTGCTGATGATATAACTAGTAAATATGTTCCTCCTCATGTC